GTTATTATGTTAGATTAAATTTTAGTTTAATAAAAATATTTCATTTACATTGAATTGATTTTAATAGCAATTAAAAAATTTAAAGTATAAATTTTAATTTGTTATTTATTTTATAAATGTTTAAAATAAAATTAATTATTAATTATGATATTAAGAAATATGTAAAATAATGTAAGAGGAGCATAGATAATTAAAAAAAATGTTATAATGATTAAAAAATTAATATGTAAATGGGGGGAAAATTAGGTTAAATTCCCTAAAAATTGAATAATTATAAATAAAATACATTAATAAATTATAAACAATAAATAATATTTTACATTAAATACTTAAATAGATTTTTTAAATATTAAAATATATTAATTAATTATTATTTAATTAAATTTAAAATATATATAGGAAAATAAGGGAATGATTAGAATTCATATTATTATTCAAATATTTATAATAAATAGATTATTTTAAATTGAATTATTAATTATTTTATTTATAATAACATATTTATATATAATAATATATTTATATACAATAATATATTTATATACAATAATATATTTATATACAATAATATATTTATATACAATAATATATTTATATACAATAATATATTTATATGTAATAATATATTTATATGTAATAATATATTTATATGTAATAATATATTTATATGTAATAATATATTTATATGTAATAATATATTTATATGTAATAATATATTTATATGTAATAATATATTTATAAATTTGATGGATATTTATGTAATTAGTATTATTGTTTATGCTATAGTATATTTTATATAATATAAAAATTTAATGTATAAAAATTTAATTTTTGTTCAAAAATATTTATTTTATAATTAATAATATTAATAATTTATAGAAAATAATTTTATTTAAATAATAAAATTTATATAATTAATATTTATAATAACTAATTTAAGGAAATTTAAAATAGTAATTTATAAAAAGTGATAATTAATTTAGTGCCAGCAGTTGCGGTTATACTAGAGTCATAAATAAATTAATTTTAATTAAAGATAATAATATGTTATTATGATATATAAATATGAAGATAAGTTTTATATGGTGAAATATTTAATATTTATAAAAATATTTAAAGTTATATTAAAATTATATTAAAAAAATTATACAAGAAATTAGGATTAGATACCCTATTATTGTAATTAAAATATTTGATTAGGAGATTAAATGAATTATTCATTAAATTTAAATAATTTGGCGGTATTTTAGATAATTAGAGGAATTTGTTAAATAAATGATAATCCACGAAAGGAGTGACTTAATTGAGTTCTTATGTATTGTTGTTGGTAAATTATTTTAGGAGGATATAATTGATAAACTTAAATAAGTTTTAATTCAAATCAAAATGTAGAATTGTTAAGGATATAATGAATTACATTTTAATTTAATATTGAATTTATATTTAAAATAATATGATGAGATAGGATTTAATAGTAAATTTGTATAATTATACAAATTGAATTATAAAATAAAATGTGTACAAATTGCCCGTCATTTTTATAAATAATTAAGTAAAAAAAGTCGTAACAAAGTAAATGTATAGGAATATGTATTTAGATTAAAAATTTAAGAATTAATTTAGTAGAAAAGTAAAAAATTATTGTTAATTAAAATTTTAAAAATATAGGAGAAGTTAGATGTGAAAATTAATTAATTATTATAAATTATATAGAAAGTAATGTGAATGAAAGTTATGTTAAATTTTAAAAAGTAAATTTTATTTATTGTACCTTTTGTATCAGGGTTTATTAATATTGAAACTATAGAATATAGAGGTCTCGAATTTAAAAGAGTGAATAAATTATGATAGTTAATGTAGAAAAATTATTATTAATAATTTATTAGTGAAGATATTTTAGTCAATTTTAAAGATATCTAGTTTATTTTAAATTAAATTTAATTTAGCTTCATGTAATAATATGATTAATTTAATAGAAATTATATTTGATATGAGGAAAATACTTATGGGATAAATTATAGGTATAATTAAAATATAGGTGTAAGTTATTATAAAAATATTTATAAGATTTGAATTTTTGAGTAAAAATTTAATAATTTATATAATAATGATTGAGTAATTTCAATAAGGAAAATTTAATGTTAATAAGTATATATATATTATAATTATTATAATATAATAATAATGATAAAATTAGTAAAAATAATTATTTAAATGAGTAAAATAATGGTAAGTTAATTTAAGGAATTAGGCAATTTTAGGTTCACCTGTTTATTAAAAACATGGTTTTAAGATAATAATTTAAGATTGGTTCTGCCCTATGAGAATTTTAAATGGCTGCAGTATAATGACTGTACAAAGGTAGCATAATCAATTGCTTTTTAAATGGAAGCTGGAATGAAAGAATTGATGAGACTTTAACTGTCTCAGATTAAAAGATAAAATTTAATTTTTAAATAAAAAAGTTTAAATTAGATTATGGGACGAGAAGACCCTATAGAATTTTATATAAAATTATTTAAAATTTAGATTAAAATAGAAAATTTTATATTTAGTTGGGATAATTATTAAATTAAAGTAATTTTAATTAAATAAGATATAAATTAATAGAATAATTAAAGAATGGTAAGTAGATTTAAGTAGAATTAATTACCTTAGGGATAACAGCGTAATATTTTTAGTGAGATCTTATCTATAAAGATGTTTGCGACCTCGATGTTGAATTAAGTTAAAAATTAGATGAAGATATCTGATATTTAAGTCTGTTCGACTTTTAAAAACTTACATGATTTGAGTTTAGATCGGCGTGAGCCAGATCGGTTTCTATCTGTAATAAATTTAAATTTATTTGTACGAGAGGACTGTAATTTTTGAATTGTTTATATTAGTAAAAATAATTATGATAAATTACTTTGGCAGATTAGTGCATTAAATTTAGAATTTAATTAAGTATATGAATATATATAGGTAATAATTATAAATTATTATTACTATAGAATTTTAAATTTGGTGAGGTTAGTTTTAATTTTATTAATTGTGTTAATTGGGGTAGCATTTTTAACATTATTAGAGCGAAAAATTTTAGGGTACATTCAGATACGGAAAGGTCCAAATAAAGTTGGATTTATAGGAATTTTGCAGCCTTTTAGTGATGCTATTAAATTATTTAGGAAAGAGTTATTTATTGTTTATAAGTCTAATTATTATTTATATTATATTTGTCCTATGGTAATATTTTTTTTAATAATAGGAAATTGATTTATTATGCCGGTTATTACTAATATTTATTATATAAATTATTCTTTATTAATTATTATTATTATTATGTCATTAATAGGATATTTATTATTATTAATAGGGTGGTCTTCTAATTCGTTATATTCGTTAATTGGGGCAATACGAGTAATTGCGCAGACGTTATCTTATGAAGTGAGGTTTATTATAATTATTTTAATTTTAATAATTTTAAGAGAAAGATATTCTTTTTTTGATTTTATAAAATGACAGGTTTATATGTGGTATATATTTAGGTTAGTTCCTTTAGTAATTGTATTTTTTATTAGAGTTTTAGCGGAATTAAATCGGACCCCTATAGATTTTATTGAGGGGGAGTCAGAGTTAGTTTCTGGGTTTAATGTTGAGTATTTTAGGGGTGGGTTTGCTTTAATTTTTATAGCTGAATATGGGATGATTATTTTTTTTAGTTATTTGTTGTTATTTATATTTACGGGACTAATAGTTGGGGTAATAATATTTATTATGTTGAATGTAACAATTAGTGTGATTATTTTTTTTCGGGGATTGTTACCTCGTATACGATATGATGAATTAATATATTTGTGTTGAAAGATTATATTACCTTTTATTTTAAATTATATAATTTTTATTATTAGATTTAAATTTTTATTTACATTAATATTATATGAAAAAATTAATAGAAAATTAATATTTCTTTTATATGTTTTCAAAACATAGACTTGTTCAAGATCATTAATTGAGACTAAGAAGGGGTTAGTGGTTAAAAAGAGGAGGAATCGAGTAGGTATTTTCATAGGTTGTTTAGAGGAAGGATTAAAATGAAAAAGAGAAAGTAGGAGACGGAGAGAAGTTGGCTAATATGTATAAAAGGTGGTTCAATTAATTGAGCTCCCGCTCAAGTTAGTAGAAGGAAATTATTAATAAAAATTCATAGTAAGAATTGATTTAAGGGATTAAATGATGAAGGAAGGAGTTTACTTGAGGTTAGTAGGGGTAGAGCGTAAAGAATGAGGATAGAAGCTAGTAGGGCGATTACGCCCCCTAGTTTATTTGGAATTGATCGTAAAATTGCGTAGGTAAATAAAAAATATCATTCTGGCTGGATGTGGATAGGTGTGATTATTGGATTGGCGGGGGTAAAATTGTTAGGGTCCCTAAAAAGGTAGGGATATTGTAAAATAATAATTATAAAGATGAGAAGTAGGAGGAGGAAGCCTAATAAATCTTTGAAGGAAAAGTAGATGTGGAATGGGATTTTGTTTATATTGCCGTTAGTTCCTAGTGGGTTTGAGGACCCCCTAATATGGAGAAAATAAAGATGAAGGATAACTATGAGGAGGATGATAAAGGGGAGAATAAAATGTAAGGAAAAGAATCGATTTAGCGTAGCGTTATTAATAGAAAATCCCCCTCAAATTCATATTACTATTATGTTACCGATGTATGGAATGGTAGAGATGAGATTGGTAATTACTGTGGCCCCTCAAAAAGATATTTGCCCTCAAGGGAGAACATACCCTAAAAATGCTGTGGCCATGGAGATAAAAAAGATTCTTACTCCAATTATTCAAGTATGCACTAAAGTGAAGGAGTTATAATAAATACCTCGACCTATATGAGTGTATATGCAAATAAAGAAGAAAGAGGCTCCATTTATATGAATATTATGCATTAATCATCCATTTGAGATATTTTGTATAATATGGATTATACTTTGGAAGGCGAGTTGAGTATTGGGGCAGTAATGTATAGATAGGAATAGTCCGCTCATAATTTGGATAAGTAGGAATAATCCTAAAAGTGAACCATAATTTCATCAGTATGAGATATTGATTGGTGTGGGGAGTTTAAGTAATGATTTTTTAATTATATGTTTGATTTTATTCATATTAGGTGATTTTGCGTAATGAGGAAGATTTAATAGTGCAAGTTTTAATAATTAAAAATAAAGAAATTAATAAAAAAAATATACATATTAATGAAAGATTATTATAAGGGTATATGTAAATTTTAATAATATTATTAAATAAATTAATATTAAGTAAGGTAGAAGGGGTATTTTCTAGAGTAATTGATGGGGAATTTAAGAAATTAAAAAAATTATATTTAAGTAAAATGAGTAAGATGATTAGGTTGATAGTAAATATAGTGAGAATTAGAGGATTGAAGGTGAATTTATTTTTTTCATTGGCGATAAGACTAGTAAAATATAAAAAAAGTACTAGTAATCCTCTAATTATGATTAAGAATATTAAAATTGAATAAATATAATTAAATTTATTTAAGGATATTTTAATACAAATAATTATAATATATGATAAGAGCAAAGTAAGTAAAGTGATTGGGTGTAAGTAATTTCTTATAAAAATAAAGATAATTAGAATTATTAAAATAATTAAAAAATTTCAAAAAAAAATTATTTTTATCATAAGTACAAAAAATAGTTTATAGAGAATATTAATTTTGGAGATTAAAGGAATTTTTTAAAAATTTTTTTGATAGTATTAAAATTTATAAATTTATCTTTAATTTACAAAATTAATATTTTTATTAAACTATAAAACTTATTTTTTTTGATGTAATGATTTATATTCAATTGTTTTTTGTTTCTTTGGTATTATTGGCATATATATATAAATATATATTAATTATGTTAATGTTAATAGAATTAGTAGTTGTAAATATTTCAGTTATTATATTCCTTATTTTTAGTTTATTAAAATTAGAGTTTTATTTAATTTATTATTTAGTATTTAGGGTTTGTGAGAGAGTTTTGGGGTTAAGGTTATTAGTAATAATTGTCCGATTTTATGGTAAGGAATTATATTATATATTTAATATAAGAAAATTTTAGTATGATAAAATTTATGATAATAGTTATGTTTATAAGTATAATGAGAAAGAAAAATAAAATATTAATGTTTTATTATAATTTAAGATTTTTAGTAAGTTTTATGTTGATTTTTAAATTTATATTTAAGGAGGAAATTTGAAATAGGGTGGCGGTAAGGTTAGGTATTAATTATTATGCTATTTGATTAGTTATTTTGAGATTTTGGATTGTAGGGGTTATGTTTATAAGGTTGGAGGCCGGGTGCACAATAAAAATTATAATTTTTATTAGGTTAGTTGTGACAATAATATTATTTTTTTTTTCCTTAGATTTTATTTTATTTTATTTAATATTTGAAATTAGGTTAATTCCTACTTTTTTTTTAATTATTTATTGGGGGGGAAATTTTGAACGTATTAGGGCTTCTTATTATTTACTTATGTATATGTTATTAGTATCTTTTCCTCTGTTGATTTATATTTTTTATATTTATAAAAATAGAATAAGGTTTAAATTTAGGGTATTAAAAATAATTATAGAAATATGAGATTTTAGGTTTTGAGAATATATTTTATTATATGGTGCATTTTATATTAAAATACCTATTTATATTTTTCATGTTTGGCTTCCTAAGGCACATGTAGAGGCTCCTGTTTATGGGTCGATAATTTTAGCCGGAATTTTATTAAAGATAGGGAGGTATGGATTGATTCGATTGATAGAAATTTTTGTTAAAGCTACTACAAAGTATAATTATATAATTTTTAGAATCGGGGTTATTGGCAGGATTTTTATAAGGTTAGTTTGTCTTATTCAGGTGGATTTAAAAAGATTAGTAGCTTATTCATCAGTAGTACATATAAATATAATGTTATGCTCATTAATAACTTTATTTAAGGTAGGGGTTTTAGCCAGATATATTATGATAGTTTCTCATGGCTTGTGTTCATCTGGATTATTTTATATAGTAAATATTTATTATGAGCGGACTGGGAGTCGATTATTACTTTTAAATAAGGGGGCGATAAGTAAGTTATCGTCTATAGCTTTTTGATGGTTTTTTTTATGTGTGGCTAATTTTTCTTTCCCTTTTTCTTTAGGGTTTTTTAGGGAAATTATAATATTGAGGGTAATTTTAAATTGGGAGCCTGTGTTTATAATTTATATTATGATGATTTGTTTTATTAGAAGAGCTTATTCTTTGAATTTATTTTCATTTATTCAACATGGTAATTTAGGGGGCAGGGAGAGAGGAGGCCCTATAAATTTAGTTAAAGAATTTATAATTATTATCATTCATTCTTATCCTTTAGTTTTAGTTATATTGAATATATTAATTTTTATATGTTTAGATAGTTTAAAGTAAAATATTAATTTGTGATATTAAGGATGTAAATAATTATTCTAAATTATTATTGAAATTTATGTTTATTTTAATTTGATATTTATAATATCTATAGTGATATTTTTTTTTTGTTTGAGGTTATTTTATTTAGATTATGGGGTAATATTAGAATGAATAATAATATCTGTGAATTCTATTAATATTGAAGTAGTTATTTTGATTGATTGAATATCTTTATTATTTATTAGGGTAGTTTTTTTAATTTCGTCTATAATTATAGTTTATAGAAGAATATATATAAGGGAGGACTGATGTATTAAACGATTTATTTATTTAGTGATTTTATTTATTTTTTCTATAGTTTTAATAATTTTAAGACCTAATATTATTAGGATTTTATTTGGTTGGGATGGGTTAGGGTTAGTTTCATATTGTTTAGTAATTTATTATCAAAATTATAGTGCTTATAATTCTGGTATAGTAACTGTGTTATGTAATCGAGTGGGGGATATTGGTTTATTGATAGCTATTAGATTAAGAATAATGAGGGGGAGGTGAAATTTATGGATAATTAATGGAGGGGATAAAATATATTTTTTAGTGGGATTAATGTTAGTATTGGCGGCTATTACAAAAAGAGCTCAAATTCCTTTTTCGACGTGGCTTCCCATGGCGATAGCGGCCCCCACTCCGGTGTCAGCTTTAGTTCATTCTTCTACATTAGTGACAGCTGGGGTTTATTTAATAATTCGATTTAATAAGTTTGTGGGGGCAGGGAGAAATATGTTATTTTTTTTATCTGTGCTTACTATATTTATAGCGGGGCTAATAGCTAATGTTGAAAATGATCTTAAGAAAATTATTGCTTTGTCGACTTTGGGTCAGTTAGGGTTAATGATAATAATTTTAAGACTAGGGTTAAAAATAGTTGCTTTTTATCATTTATTAACCCATGCTATTTTTAAATCTATGTTATTTATATGTGCTGGGATTATTATTCATTTAATATTGAATAATCAAGATATTCGATTATTTGGGAGGTTAAATGAGGTTATTCCGTTTACTATGATAAGATTTTATGTATCTTCCTTGGCGTTGTGCGGGTTTCCTTTTTTGGCCGGATTTTATTCAAAAGATTATATTATAGAGTTAGTTTATTTTAATCAAATTAATATTTTATTATTAGTAATAATTATTTTGTCTTTAATATTTACGGTATCTTATTCATTTCGAGTATTTTATTATATATTTTTTAGAAATTTAAAATTTTATAGATATTATAATTATAAAGAAGATAAAATAATAAATTTATCTATAATAATTTTAGTTTTAGGCAGACTTGTGGTAGGGAGGTTATTAAATTGAATATTTTTTGTAGATTTTTATTTAGTTTATTTAAAGGTTAGGGTAAAATTTTTAAGGTTAATATTGTGTTTAATGGGGGTAATTTTAGGGATTATAATAAAAATAATTAAAATTTTAATAAAATTTTATTATTTAAATTATTATTTAAGTTCGATGTGGTATTTAAATTATATTTATTTTTGAATTTATAGTCCTTTTATTAATTTAGGGTGTAGTTTATATGAATTTGATAAAATATGAGTTGAGTTTTCTAGAAAGGATTTTATAAAATATATATATAAATTTATAAAATATAATAAAATTTATAAAATATACCAGTTTATATATTTATATATTATTTTTATTACTATGTTAGTTTTATTATATTAAAATTTAAATAGCTTATGGACAAAGCATAATATTGAAGATATTAAGAAAATTAGTTGTAATTTTTAAATAAATATTTGATATTATTTTTATATTGAAAATATAATGTTTTTTTAAACTATATTTAACATTGAAAGATAATATGGGTACGCCATAATTAGAGGGTTAGAAGCCCCCTTTAATTTATCTCAACTAGAATAAATATATTCATTAAAATTATTAACAATAATTTACCTCTTTTTGGTTTTAGTTAAAACTCTTAGATTTAAATTTAAATCTTAAGTTTAAGTCGAAATTAAATGTAATAAATTACTTTAAGAGTATGATATTAAGATATATAAATTAGATTATAACTTTTAAATGCAATTTAAATATTTTTTTTTAACTAATATCCTAGATTTTTCAGTCAATTGATTGTTCAGAGTATTCAATAAAAAGGCCAATAATTAAAATAAGTAAAAAAATTAATAATGTTAATAAAAATGGGATGTTAAAAGTATATATTATAAATACTAGGGGAATTAGGAGAGAAATTTCGATATCAAAGATTAAAAAAATTAGTCTAATAATAAAAAAATGGACACTAAAAGGGGGCCGGGCATTAGTGAGGGGGTCAAAACCACATTCAAATGGGGATATTTTTTCACGATCGTTAAAGGATTTTTTAGAGATAATTAAATTTAAGAAAAGGAGAAGTGCGGGAATAAAAAAAAAGGGCATTAAGATAATAGGTAATTGTAAAATTATTTATATTAAGTTAGATTAAATATTTTAATTGGAAATTAAATGTAATAGTTTATACTATATAAATAAAGTTAGAATCCTCATCAATAAATAGAAATATATAGGAATAATCAAACTACGTCAACAAAATGTCAGTATCATGCGGCTGCCTCGAATCCGAAGTGATGAGTATTGGAGAAGTGAAGGTTATGCATACGAATGAGGCAAAAAAATAAAAAAAGTGTTCCGATAATAACATGGAGCCCGTGGAATCCGGTGGCAATAAAAAATGTAGAGCCGTACACTGAGTCGGCGAGAGTAAACGGAGCTTCGATATATTCAATAATTTGAAGTGATGTAAAGTATATTCCGAGAATAATGGTTATTAGTAAACTTTTTTTACTTTCAGAAAGGTTTATATTAATTATTGAGTGATGGGATCATGTTACTGTGAGCCCTGAGGTAATTAAGATAATAGTATTTAGAAGCGGGATATCGAAGGGATTGAATGGTTTGATTCCTTGGGGCGGCCATAGATTGCCAATTTCTCTTGTGGGGGAAAGGGATGAGTGAAAGTAGGCTCAAAAAAAAGAGAAAAAAAATAGTACTTCAGAAATGATGAAAAGGATTATGCCTATTCGTATGCCGGCGTAGACTACTGAAGTATGGCATCCTTGGAAGGTTGCCTCTCGAGTGACGTCCCGTCATCATTGGTAGGCGCATATTAAAGTGCAAGGAATACTAAATAAGATAAAATAATTTATGTTATGGAATCATCTAATAATGCTAATTAAATTATTAAAGAGTCTAAAGGAGATAATAATTGGCCATGGCCTGGGGCTGACTAGGTGAAAGGGATGATTATGATTTGACATAGGCCTCTCTTCTATAGAGGGTTGTTAGGATTGAAAATACATAGGCTTGAATTATAGAGACTGAGATTTCGAGAATGAATAATAAAATTTGAGATCTGAGTATGATGAATATTAATAAATTTAGTGTGATAGATTGCCCGGGGGAGCCTAGAAGGGAGAGCAGGAGATGACCTGCGATCATATTTGCTGTTAATCGAATTGCTAAGGTAAATGGGCGGATGATAAGACTAATTAATTCGATTAAAACTATAAAAGGCATTAAAATAAAAGGTGTACCTTGAGGGGTTAAGTGAGAAAAGAAATCATTTAGATAATTAAGGATTCTGTAAATTATTATGCCTAGTCAAAAAGATAAAGATAGAGATAAACAAAATCTTATATGTCTGGAGGCGGTAAAAATATAGGGGAATAGGCCAATAAAATTATTGAAAAAAATTAGCCATAGAAGGCTAATAAAAAGGATTATGTTGGCGTAAGAGTAATTAATTAGAATTTTAAATTCATTAAAAATATATGAGGATCTTAGGAATCATAGGTATGTAATTCGTGATGGGATAAGTCAATATTGGAAAGGTAGTAAGGGGATGATAATTAGCATACTCATTCAATTTAAAGAGAGCATAGATGATGACGAAGGGTCGAAAATTGAGAAGATATTAGTTATCATGTTCATGATCAGGATAAAGAACGATATTTATGTATAGGTGTTGGAATTGAAGGCAGGTGAAAAAAATAAATTATGATGAGAATTAATCTTAGAAGGGCGATAACAAAGATATTTATGAGGGTTCAGTATAAAGGTATTATTTGTGGGATCAAAGATTATTATAATTAATAACTTTAAATTGACAATTTAATATTATATTTTAACTAAATCTTTCATTAAAAATAGGAGTAATTCTATTATAATTTGATTTAAAAGATCAATACTTTTTCAGTCATTTAATGGGGCGTTAATTATTATTTATGTAGATAAGTCAGTTTTTAAAGTTTAAAAAATTTGTCGATTCAAGAACAATGGGCATAAAGCTATGGTTTAGCCCGCAGATTTCAGAGCATTGGCCAAAAAATAATCCCGGGCGCATCATGATTAATGTTGTTTGATTTAGGCGCCCGGGAGTAGAGTCTATTTTGATACCTAGAGAGGGGAGAGTTCAGGCATGAATTACATCTGTGGAGGTGGTTAGAATTCGAATGGGAAAGTTAAAAGGGAGAATACATCGGTTATCTACGTCTAGGAGTCGGAATTCGTTAGGTATTAAATTAGAAGTAGGGACCATAAATGAATCAAATTCGATATTAAAAAAGTCAGAGTATTCGTATCTTCAGTATCACTGGTGTCCAATTGTTTTTAAAGTTAATTTATTATTATGAGTTTCGTCAGTTAGATATAAAATTTTTAAAGAAGGGATGGCGATAAAGATTAAGATAATCATAGGGGCAATGGTTCAGATTAATTCGATTGAGTGGCCTTGGAGCAGGAAGCGATTTGTAAATTTATTAAAAATTATTATAAATATAATAAAAAAAATAAGTATAGTAATAAAGATTAAGATAATTATAGTAAAGTCATGGAAAAAAATTATTAGGTCATAAGTAGGTGAGTTAGAGTTTTGAAGGTTAATTAATCAAGTATTAATTTTTAATAAAAGAGAGGATCTTTATAAAAGGAGTTTAAATCCTTTGCACTAATCTGCCATATTAAAAGATTGAAGGAATTTCATTGTAACTGTGGTTAAAAGGTGGGTAACTATTTTGTCATTCTAAAGATGAGGGGAGGAAGAACATATTAATAATTTTACGTTTAGAAGCGAGTGCTTCTCAAATGATAAAAATTAAAAGTCCAAGGCTTAAAATTGAGATTAGAGAACCGATAGAGGAAATGATATTTCATGAGAGGAAATTGTCTGGGTAGTCAGAGTAACGTCGAGGTATGCCTCTAAGGCCAAGGAAGTGTTGAGGGAAAAATGTTAAGTTAACTCCGATAAATATAGATAAGAATTGAATATTTAAGTAAAAGTTATTTAGGCTAAATCCGGAGATTAGAGGGAATCAGTGAATAAATCCTGCAATAATTGAGAAAACTGCCCCCATAGAAAGAACATAGTGGAAGTGGGCTACGACATAGTAGGTATCATGTAGAACGATGTCAATTGAGGAGTTAGATAATATAATTCCAGTTAGACCTCCTATAGTGAATAAGAAAATAAACCCTATGGCCCATCATAAGGAGGGATTGGAATTGATTTTTATTCCATGAAGGGTGGAAATTCATCTAAAAATTTTAATACCTGTAGGAATGGCAATAATTATAGTGGCGGAGGTAAAGTAAGCGCGAGTATCGACATCTAAGCCAATTGTAAATATGTGATGGGCCCAGACAATAAAGCCTAGGAAGCCAATTGCAATTATTGCATAAATTATGCCTAGGGATCCAAAAGTTTCTTTTTTTCCTCTTTCATTTATAATAATGTGAGAGATTAAACCAAAGCCTGGGAGAATTAGAATATAGACTTCTGGGTGCCCAAAGAATCAAAATAGGTGTTGGTAAAGAATGGGGTCTCCCCCTCCTGAGGGGTCAAAAAATGAAGTATTTAAATTTCGATCGGTAAGAAGTATAGTGATTGCTCCGGCTAAGACTGGAAGTGAGAGAAGTAAAAGAATAGCGGTAATAAGAATTGATCAGACTAATAGGGGAATTTTATCTAAAGTAATATTTTTATGATGCATGTTTAAAATTGTTGAGATAAAGTTAATAGCTCCAAGAATTGAAGATATTCCTGCGATGTGGAGAGAGAAAATAGAGAGATCGATAGAAGGGCCGTTATGGAAAATGTTTGAAGCTAAGGGAGGATAAATAGTTCAACCGGTACCTACTCCTGTGTTGATAAATCTTCTTAAAAGAAGAAGGGTGAGAGAAGGGGGCAGAAGTCAGAATCTTATATTATTTATACGAGGATAGGCTATGTCGGGAGTTCCTAATATTAGGGGCACGAGAAAGTTCCCAAATCCACCAATTATAAAAGGTATAACCATAAAAAAAATTATAATAAATGCGTGGCTTGTAACTAGTGTGTTATAGATCTGATCGTTGTTAATAAGTGAGCTACAAGAGCCTAATTCGAGGCGGATGATTATACTTATTGATGAGCCAATAAGGCCAGATCAGATAGCAAGGATAAAATAGAGAATTCCAATATCTTTGTGATTTGTGGAGTAAAGTCATTTGGTCATAATGTTATGTCTGATTAAAGTAATAAATTGTAAATTTATTTAAGAAATTAAAAATTTCTAACATTAATCAGAAGGGGCAGGGAAAGAGGAAGGGCAGTAATTTATGTTATAGTTTATAAATAAAATATTAAATTGCAAGTTTAAAGAAATATAAAAATTAATATATAGGGCAAACGTATGTTTGTTTTAAGATTTATAAAGAATTATTTTTTAAACTTTGAAGGTTTATAGTTTAGGATAAAATTAACTTAAAATCTTAAAAAATAATGATTAAGAAGGATGCAAATAAACTTAGGTATGCGATAAGGGTGAAAAAAATATTGATAGTAAAATTAAAATTTATTAGTTTGGATTTGAATTTATAAAAGAATAGGGAATTTGTTAGTATGGAGGTGTAAATGTAAAGTATAAAAAAAGATCTAATTATTATAATAATTAAGATAATGGAATTAAAGTTATTTATGATGGCTAGAAAAATTCTATATCATTTTAAGTAAAAAAATCTAAAAGGAGGCATACTTGCTAGATTGAGCAGAAATATAAAGATGAGAATATTTAAATTTAATGGGAAATTACTAAAGTGTTTAAATACTTTAAAATAGTAGAATAAAGTGAATAGGGCGAGTATGATTAGGGTGTAAATGGTGAAATATTTAAATCAAATAATATTTTTTAAAGTAATTAAGAGAATTATTCAGCCAGATTGGTTGATAGATGAATAAGCTATGATGGTTTTGAGATTATTTCAATTTAGCATGAAGTAAGGGGGGACGATTGAACAAGAGATTAGGATAATAAAAACTATTAATTTTTGTAGTTTTAAAAAGGAGAGTAAGTAAAAGGGCAGGATTTTTTGAAGAGTTAGTAAGATGAAGAATATATTTCATGGTATATAAGTAGAAATGGCTGGCAATCAAAAATGAAAAGGGGGGACCCTTAATTTAATTAAGAGACCTCTGATTAAGATAAGATGTAGGTAATTATTTATTAAGAATAACGTGTTTAGTGAAATAATGAAAATAATAATAAACGAAGATAGTATTTGAATAATAAAATAAAAAAAAATTATTTTTTTATTTTTTATTGAATAGTTTAATAGACAAATGAAAAGAAAATTGGTAATTTCAAGGAAAAATCATAGAATTATCAGATCGTAGAGTACTAATGACAGGTAAGTAAAAATGATTAGATTTAGGGCGATAAAATATTTAGAAAATAAATTATAGATAAAAATAGTTTTTAAATTAATTTAAAAAATTAATATTAAAATAATTTATATTTTAATGTAAGAGGCATAAAAATTTTTGATATTTTTTGAAATAGTTTAATTCTATTAAATATAATTTTAATGAAAGTATAAAATTTATACATTATTTATTCTATCAAAATAATCCTTTTATCAGGCATATCATTTATTAAATAAGAGGGGGTAGAAGTCCCTATAGTTAGGGTATGAACCTAAAAGCTTAAAGATTAGCTTACTTATTT